GTCCGAGTAGATACTGTTACTTTCTCTCGAACCATAGTATATTATTTGATCAAATCATTGAATTATTTATTTCTCTTGAAATCTCTTCAATGTTTATTTTTACACACGTCTTTTTTTAGGAGGCCTACAGCCATTATGTGGCATAGGAGTTACATCCCGTATGAAACTTAATAGTATACCACTTCTACGAATAGCTCTTAATGCCGCATCTCTTCCGAGACCCGGGCCTTTTATCATAACTTCTGCTCGTTGCATACCTTGATCCACTACTGTCCGAATAGCATTTCCTGCTGCGGTTTGAGCGGCAAATGGTGTACCCCTTCTTGTACCCTTGAATCCACAAGCCCCGGCAGAGGACCAAGAAATTACTCGACCCCGTACATCTGTAACAGTCACAATGGTATTGTTGAAACTTGCTTGAACATGAATAACTCCCTTGGGGATTCTACGTGTATTCTTACGTGAACCAATACGTCTATTTCTACGCGAACCAATTTTTGGTATAGGTTTTGCCATATTTTATCATCTCATAAATATAAGTCAGAGATATATGGATATATCCATTTCATGTCAAAACAGATCCTTATTCTTTTTTTTTTTTTTTTTACTTATTTTATTTATTTATTTATTTGTACATCTGTACATCGGGTCCTTTAGATTTCGAGAGTCTTTTTGTTTTAGAAAGATTATCCTTGTCTTTGTTTATGTCTCGGGTTAGAACAAATTACTATAATTCGTCCCCGCCTACGGATCAATCGACATTTTTCACAAATTTTACGAACGGAGGCCCTTATTTTCATATTTGTCATTCCTTTTTTTAATTCCGAATCTACTTATTGGAAGAAAATAAGTTTCTTGAAATTTTTAATTTCGAATTGTATCCTCACGAAAGAATGTTGAAATTGAAAAAACCGCCTAATCATTCAAGTCTTTGCTTTGGAGTCTCTAAATTATACGCCCTTTGGTTGAATCATAAGGACTTACCTCAATTTTTAGTCTATTTCCTGGTAGTATACGTATAAAACTACATGAAATCCTTTACGAAACAAAAACCAGAATAATTTTTTTGTTATCTAAACGAATCCGGAAGATACATACCATCGGTAAGTTGTTCGGTAATTAAACCCTCATGAATCCATTTTTGTTGTTTCATTCCAAGTAAAACCGCTTTGAAGTATCAACTAATGTAAGAGGGATAATATTATAAACTTGTCCTTTCTCTTTTTTCACAAATATGACCGTGTCGGCTATTATAAAGATTACCATATATAACACAAAACTTCTCCGCCGATTCCTTCTAGTCGAGCCTTTCGGTCTGTCATTATACCTCGAGAAGTAGAAAGAATTACAACCCCCATTCCGCCTAAAATTCTAGGAATTCGTTGATAGTTAGAATATATTCGTAGACCGGGTCGACTGATCCGTTTTAAATTTAAAACAGTTCTATATGGTCCTTTCCTATTTCTTCTATGTCGTAGGGTTAAAACCAAAAAATATTTATTGCTTTCTTGATGTTTTCTCACGTTTTCAATAAAACCTTCTTGTAAAAGGATTTTAACAATATTTTCAGTGATGTTAGTAGATGGTATTCGAACTGTTCTTTTTTTATTCATGTCAGCATTTCGTATAGAGGTTATTATGTCAGCAATAGTGTCTTTACTCATGATAAACTAAGATTTTTGTTTCCCCCTAATTTTGATATAATCAACATGCTCTTTTTCTTTTTTTCTTAATTTTTTAATATTTATGAATTCTTTTTTTTTTTTTTTATATTTATGAATTATTAAAGATATATACGTGATAGATAAACAATTTACTAATTAATTAAATAAATTTAATCAATTTCATTCAAATACTATATTAAGGTCTTCCCCTATAATACTTCAGGTGCTAATGAAACTATTTTAGTGAAATTTAACTGTCTTAATTCCCGGGCGATCGCGCCGAAAATTCGGGTTCCTTTTGGATTTCCTTCTTGATCAATAACAACCGCAGCGTTGTCATCATATCGTATTATCATACCGTTGTCGCGTTTGAGTTCTTTACAAGTACGTACAATGACAGCTCGGACCACTTCTGATCTTTCTAGAGGTGTATTTGGTACTGCTTCCTTGATTACAGCAACAATAATGTCACCAATATGAGCATATCGTCGATTACTAGCTCCTATGATTCGAATACACATCAATTCTCGGGCCCCGCTGTTATCCGCTACATTCAAATAGGTTTGAGGTTGAATCATATCATTTTTTTATCGGTTTTTTCTTTTTCAATGCAAAGGTATAAATAAAAAAAAGAAATATTATTTGTTCAAAACAAAAAAAGAAACCTGCAATTGTTTTTTTTTTTCATCCCCAAAACCCCTTTCGTTTGTTTCTACATTCCTATCCAGAAAGAATGAATTGAGTTCGTATAGGCATTTTAGATGCCGCTATTGAAATAGCCCTTCTAGCTATATTTTCTGCTACTCCGCTCATTTCATAAAGTATTCTACCGGGTTTAACGACAGCTACCCAATATTCGGGAGATCCTTTCCCCGAACCCATACGTGTTTCTGTAGGTCTTACTGTAACAGGTTTGTCTGGAAATATGCGTACCCATATTTTTCCACCGCGGCGTGCATTTCGTGTCATTGCTCGCCGCCCTGCTTCTATTTGTCTAGATGTGATCCAAGCGGGTTCAAGCGCTTGAAGAGCATATCTACCGAAGCAAATACGATTACCTCGATAAGATATTCCTTTCATTCTTCCTCTGTGTTGTTTACGGAATCTGGTTCTTTTGGGGTTATAGTTGATGGTTGTTTAGCAATTCCATCCATCTCTACTACAGAACCGGACACGAGAGTTTCTTCTCATCCAGCTCCTCGCGAATTAAACAATAAAAAAAAAATTAAACAAAAAAAAATACACGGTTAATAATATATGGAATCGTGGGATTCTTTGAAATTTGATCTAATCGATTATAAATTAGAAATTTTTTGTGTTTTAATATATAATTTAACACGTATTCTTTTAATATATAATTTAACACGTATTCTATTTATAGATAATGTCGTTTTGGTAGAACGCTATAATGAATCTTTATTTTGTTTTTCCTTTTATTTCGAATCGACTAAAATTTAGAAATAAAAAAAAATTCGCGGGCGAATATTTACTCTTTCAACATTCAGTTGTAAGATTAGTCTATGACATGACCTCTCAGAATAAATGAATAGGTTTCTGGTTCGTTCCGCCATCCTACTCAATGAATCATTAGGATTCGTTTTCAATAGAATCTTATGCATTCACAGGTTCTGTCGTTCCCACCACTTCTCGATTAATGATTAGGTCTGAATTTTACAACGGAGCCTCCAATTAAATTTATTCTTGAGTCAACCTTCTCAGTCTTTATTGGCTCGGGGCTCTTGATTTTTTGTTCTATGCACGGATTTGTCTAATTATGGATCAATCAGTATTGATGCTTTATTACATTCCCTTTATATGAGATGACTCATAGACCTTACATATTGGAATTATATATCATTAATATTCTTTTTCTATCTTTCTCTCACCCTTCCATTTATCTGTATACTTTATATTGCTTTACAACCCATAATCAGATTTTTTTTTTTTTTTTTATGTAAAAAAGATTTCAGTTGCTACAATGATATGACTTATATATCATATCTTGACTGGTTCTTTCTATCCAGATAACACGAAGTGATGAGTTGGTTATTAGTTCTATAGTTATCAGTTTGTACTATGGGCTGTCCATTTTTTGGAATCCCAACCCTAAAAAAACCAACGAGTCACACACTAAGCATAGCAATTATATCAAATGATTAATCGAATTTTTATTCAACCTTATAGAATTGTTCTTTTTTTTTTTTTTTCTTATTTACCAGAAAAAGAATGAAAGAGTTTGCCATTTTTTGTTTTATCACCAGATATAACTAAATATAAGTCAAGTAAGTTCTTATTATTCCTCGTCTACAAATATCCAAATTTTGATGCCTAATACCCCATAGATAGTTCGAACTGCATAGGAACAATAATCAATTTTAGCTCGAATGGTTTGTAGAGGAACTCTACCTTCTCGGATCCATTCAACACGTGCAATTTCTTTTCCGTCGATACGCCCTGCAATTTGTACTTGAATCCCTTTTGTACCTGCCTGTTCAGTTAATTCAATAGCTTTTTTCATTGCTTTGCGAAATGAAACTCTATTCTTTAATTGTCCGGCTATAAATTCTGCAAGAATATTGGGGTGCCCGTAAGGATTTGCAATTCTTGTAATAGCAATGTTGAGTTTTCGGTTTACACAATTGAGTTCTTTTTGTACATGCGTCTGTAATTCTTCGATTCTTCGAGTCCTGTCTTCTATTAATAACTTGGGGAATCCCATATAGATTATGACCTGAATCAAATCGATTCTTTTTTGAATCTCTATACGTGCAATTCCCTCTACATTAGAGGATATTTTCATATTATTTTGCACATAATTTTTGATACAATCTCGTATTTTTTGATCTTCTTGTAGATCCTTTGAATAATTTTTTGGTTGTGCAAACCAAAGAGAATGATGACCTTGGGTTGCACCAAGTCTGAAACCAAGTGGATTTATTTTTTGTCCCATAATCCCCCACTACTATATATATCGTGAAACGTGACATCCGTTTGTATTTTTTTTTTATTCATTCGATTTTTTTTAAGCATAACATAATATAGCGTATTTGTATTTTTTATAATATAAAATATTCTTCCTTTAAGTATTCCTCAGCTCTAATTTATAGAATTTCCTTTTATCTATTTCTTCCTCTTCATCTAAAGATATATCTTTCAATACAATAGTTATATGACAAGTGGATCTTTTTATAGGATAACCCCGTCCTCGAGCCCGGGGCTTTAATTTTTTCACAGTTGTGCCCTCGTTGACTTCGGCTTTACTAATGATTAAACTTGTTTCGTTCAAACCCTTATTGTGATTAGCATTTGCTGCTGCAGAATAAACCAATTTTAAAA